TACTGGTTATATCATCTGCAATCGCCTGAATCTCGAGACGTTCTTCGAACCAATCATAGACTTTATTGAGATAGGTAACCGAATAGTACTCCCCCTCGGAGAACCGTATCTGAAAATTTCATCTCATACAGCTCAAACAAAAAACCAAAGTATTGTTTTACTTGGAAGGGGGCTAGATTTGAAACTTTATAACCAAACCCCCCTTTTTCACGTCTATGAGGCGACGAGTTAGTATTTGTGGTTATAATGCTAAAATCTCAAGTCGGCGCGTTGATCGTTACTGGCCTGTTGAATCTTCTATTTTCCTATTCACTACTTCTTTTCTGTGATTTGTGATTTTCTTTGTGTCTACTCAAGATTTACTCTTCTTTTTTTGATAGGAATTCTCTTGTTAAGAACCTATTAATCGATTGAAACCTCAGATTCATACTAGAACCACGATGATTACTTAAAAGTACAAAATAAGTCCAAAGATTCTATGAGTAAGAACCATTAGATAACCATTTATTCAACGAATATATATAATAACTGAAAATAAAACTCAAGTTTTGTACTTTGATCAAAATCAGCTATCAATAAGGGAAATTTGTTCAAAAAGAAAAAAAAACCTTTTGATTTCGAACTTATAATATAACACTCTTTGGCAAATTTTTTTTATAGCCAGCCCGGTCGCGGGGTCTGAATAGTAAGTAGGAATCATAGTTATTGATTGGGATCTATTTCATATATTCTGTGCTCCAGATACTCGAATAAATATCTGACGAGGAAAAACCATCTCTATAAAGATGACAGACTCCTTCTCTGTACTACCAATAGAATCAATTCGAACAAGTCACACACTCATATTCCGGAAATACAGAAAAAAAAGAAATTCCACGATCGAACTACCAATAAAGTAAAGGAATAAGGGGATAAAAATAGGAAACCAAAATACTTTACTTTGTATTCGTATTAAAAATCTAAGAATTACCCTTTAATCTAATTCATTGAAATTCCATCCAGTAAAACGGAAGAATTATAAATTTCTAAAATAATAGATAGGAATACTGCAAATAGAGCCATCGCAACCCCCATCAAAGGAGTGGTTCCCCAGCCAGGCGCTACTTTACCATATTCTGAATTCAATGGTTTTAATAAACTACCTACAGCAGTTTGTCTTGGTCCCGATCTAGAACCGCCCTCAACGCTTTGTGTAGCCATAAATCCTCTTCTTTTGTATTCATTGAGATCTGTTGACTTTGTATACCATTCCGTTGTAAATAAACGATCTTATCATAGATCCATAGATCTATGGTAGTCTTTGAAGTTATCTAATAATGGAAACAGCAACCCTAGTCGCCATCTCTATATCTGGTTTACTTGTAAGTTTTACTGGGTATGCCTTATATACTGCTTTTGGGCAACCCTCTCAACAATTAAGAGATCCATTCGAAGAACACGGGGACTAGTTGAAGTAATGAGCCTCCCAACATAACATTGAACATTGGGAGGCTCATTACTTCAATTAATAGGATGAAAAATCATTTCACTTTTTCGTTGGAACTTTCGGCGGTTCTCGAAAAAAGATAGCGAAAAAAATTATCCCTAGAGTCGAGACTAAGAGGAATGTATAAACCAATGCTTCCATAAATTTTATCATGCTTTACAATTATAGCTTCCATACCTGTTTGTTGTGGATTATCTATGGGATAAAGAAATACGAACAAGAATCAATGAAAAGATTAAAGAAAAGATGGCAATTTATATTTCCACATTAATCTATTCTATATCAACTAAAAATAAGAGAGAAATATTGTATTAGACGACCTGTCTTCTTGTCGTTGGATCTCCAAGTTTTTGGAATGCTCCAAATTCCACTTGAGCATCCAAATCCGGGTCAATACCAGCAAAAACATCTCTAAACAAGGTTCTAGCACCATGCCAAATGTGTCCGAAGAAGAAGAGCAGAGCAAACGACGCATGCCCAAAAGTAAACCAACCCCTTGGACTGCTACGAAAAACACCATCTGATTTCAAAGTAGCACGATCTAATTCAAAAATTTCACCCAATTGAGCACGTCTCGCATATTTTTTCACAGTCGCAGGATCACTATAACTGACTCCATTAAGTTCACCACCATAGAACTCAACAGTTACACCGACTTGTTCGACACTATACTTCGATTCTGCCCTTCTAAAGGGAACATCGGCCCTAACAATTCCGTCTCCGTCTACCAAAACAACTGGAAATGTTTCAAAAAAAGTAGGCATACGGCGTACAAAAAGTTCACGCCCTTCTTTATCTCTAAAAATAGGATGCCCTAACCAACCAACAGCTATTCCATCCCCATTGTCCATTGATCCTGCTCTGAACAACCCCCCTTTTGCCGGATTATTCCCGATGTAATCATAAAAAGCTAATTTTTCGGGAATTTTCGACCACGCTTCTGATAAACTTTGATTTTTAGCTAATCCAGCGCCAACTCTTCGATATATTTCTTGCTGGAAATATCCCTGATCCCATTGATACCGGGTAGGACCAAATAATTCGATAGGGGTAGTTGCTGAACCATACCACATAGTTCCCGCAACAACAAAAGCGGCAAAAAAGACAGCAGCGATACTACTGGAAAGCACAGTTTCAATATTTCCCATACGTAATCCTTTATACAGACGTTGGGGTGGACGGACACTAAGATGAAATAGGCCTGCTAATATCCCTAAAGTGCCCGCTGCAATATGATGAGAAGCTATTCCTCCCGGAATAAAAGGATCAAAACCTTCTACCCCCCACGCTGGATTTACAGGTTGTACCTTTCCGGTTAGTCCATAAGGATCGGACACCCATATTCCAGGACCGTACAATCCGGTTACATGAAATGCGCCAAAACCAAAACAAGCCAACCCTGAAAGAAATAAATGAATTCCAAAAATCTTGGGCAAATCCAAAGAGGGTTTTCCTGTACGTTCATCACAAAATATTTCTAAATCCCAATACACCCAATGCCAGATAGCCGCTAAGAAGCACAACCCAGAAAACACAATATGTGCACCGGCCACACCTTCGTAACTCCAAATACCCGGATTCGTTATAGTTCCTCCTGTAATACTCCAACCGCCCCAGGAATTGGTTATTCCTAAACGAGTCATAAACGGTATAACGAACATACCTTGTCTCCACATTGGATCAAGAACGGGATCAGAGGGATCAAAAACTGCTAATTCATATAGAGCCATCGAACCAGCCCAACCAGCAACTAAGGCTGTATGCATTATATGTACAGAAAGCAAACGACCGGGATCATTCAATACGACGGTATGAACACGATACCAAGGTAAACCCATGGAAATACCCCTTTATCAACGAAAAATAGACACTATGTAACTTTATTGCATTAGCAAAAACTATGCTATGAACCTCCAATTATCTTCAAGAAAGGATAATATTTGTTCTAGTCTTTTTTTTTTTAGTAAAAGCGGAACAATTTGATTCCTAATAAGAACGAGAAGCAGATCTATTCTATACCCGATACGGAACAATACGCAATGGGGGTAATCCCATTTTCGATCAACAAATGCATCTATATTTAGGAATCCTTCAAAAAAAATAACTATTCGAAATGGTAAACATTTTGATCGATTTATGACTCAAATATGATAAAGGACAATATTATTAAGCCAATAAATGCATTGTTACGCTTCCACATCAAAGTCCAATATAGTACTTAATTCTTTTTTCTTTCAGTTTATGCCTATTGGTGTTCCAAAAGTACCTTTTCGAAGTCCTGGAGAGGAAGATGCCTCTTGGGTTGACGTATAGTGCGACTTGTCAGATATATTTGGTCATATGGGATTTCACCCGTTCTCTCCCCCGATTGAGATATCATGTTTCGGCCAAAAAAAAATCGAATTACCAAGAATTTGGAGCGTGAAATGCAATTTGATTTGAGGAATATTCAAAGTCATATTAGCAATTACAATAATTTATGGTTGAATTTTTTGGAACACTAAAATGAAGTCTTCATAAGTAAAGTATTCAGGCTCCCTTTACCTTTAGAAAAAAAAAAAAAAGATTCAATTTTTATTTATTACTACATATATCCATATATAATAAAAGATTATTATTAAATAATATTCCATATATTTCATAGTAATCGTAATCTCAAACTTTTCGCTTTAAACCACCCCAGCGAGGAAAGAAATAAATACAGGGTTACTATTTTGCAGTGATATAAGATATGAACTCAATTGAAAACAAAAAAAAATGAAGTTGTAAAAAAAAAAGACGTAATACTATTGGCATTTATCCTATATGTGCAAATCAAAATGGGGCAGATTTTTACTCGGAGTAGAGCATAAACCTAAAAGAATTGAAAAGACCTATTCAGTAACAAGAAAACAACATCGTGATTAAAATGAAATCGCGATGCAGCAATGCATCAATGATAAGTTAATTCAATATGTTTAATCTTATAATCTTAATTTATTGTATTTTTTTTTTGAGAGGGAAGGGGCACAAAACGGAACTCATTTCGTTCTTGAAAAAATGACGAAAATTCGTTTCATTAATATACGAAATTTTCGAATTTCTTAGAATTAAGAAACCACTCTACTCTCAAAACTAAACTAAATATATAATATATATATAACTAGTTTCATTTAAAGAGGGCTGGAATCTACACATTGAGGCTTTTTTTCTCAATTTTTGTTGAACCGTATGCATCAAAAGGTGCATGTACGGCTCTTACGGGATACAAATTGGATCCTAATCAACCGACTTTATCGCGAAAGATTACTTTTTTTAGGCCAAGAGGTTGATAGCGAGATCTCGAATCAACTGATTGGTCTTATGGTTTATTTGAGTATAGAGAATGATAACAAGGATTTGTATTTGTTTATAAACTCTCCTGGCGGATGGGTAATCCCGGGGGTCGCTATTTATGATACTATGCAATTTGTTCAACCTGATGTGCAGACAATATGCATGGGATTAGCGGCTTCAATGGGATCTTTTATACTCGTCGGTGGAGAGATTACTAAACGTCTAGCATTCCCTCACGCTTAGCGCCAATGAGTTTTTTACGAAAAAAAGACTATGCATGAAATTAGAAAAATTAAGTAATAATAGCATGGCACATCGAATCCGATATACGAATTTTGTTTTTTCAAAACATTCAATTATATATCGAAAGGGTAGTATGCAATTATTCGAATAAGTTTTCCCCATTTTGTCTTCGCTATTGTCGGAGACCCATTTTAGCGTCACAAACCTTTTTTTTTTTTTTTCCCACCGAAGACTTTTTCAAAATTCCGATATTTATTTATATTTAGTGCTATACTTATGAATATACTTTTGAAAGAGTAACAAAACTAAAATAAATCAAAACTTTGGGATTGCTGAATCACAGAGGAGATAAATATATAAAGCAACGGAGCCATCATAGTATTTTGTTAACTACTTTGAAATCGGAAAGGAAGGATGGTAATTGGGTAGTTTGACGATGTCAATCCGATACAACCGAAAATTTCTATATATTTTCTTTGATGATTCTTTGATGGAAGGTCAAACGGAATTCCATTCGAGAGCCGTATGCAATGCCTAAAGGATGCCCGTACGGTTGTTCTATACTTTCTTGTTTTCTTTATTTCTTTCGATCTCATAATCGAGAGAGAAGAACCTTTTGTTCCATCATCAGGGTAATGATACATCAACCTGCGAGTTCTTTTTATGAGGCACAAACGGGAGAATTTATCCTAGAAGCAGCAGAACTACTTAAATTGCGAGAAACCATTACAAGGGTTTATGTACAAAGAACGGGCAACCCCTTATGGGTCGTATCCGAAGATATGGAAAGGGATATTTTTATGTCAGCAACGGAAGCCCAAGCTCATGGAATTGTTGATCTTGTAGCAGTTGAATAAAAAAGCAAATAGAGGGAATAAGTTTAAATAAATCGACAATTTATATTTTTTTATTTAGTTATTACCGGATTGACTAATATCTTAGTCATTTATTCCACGGGAAAGGAATTCATAATTAGCCGGTTAGGATCAATCTAAACCAACCCATTCATTATGGATCCGATTCAACATGCCAACTATTAAACAACTTATTAGAAACACAAGACAGCCAATTCAAAATGTCACGAAATCCCCCGCTCTCGGGGGCTGTCCTCAGCGACGAGGAACATGTACTAGGGTGTATGCGCGACTCGTTCAGATCATTTCTAATAGAAAGAGAAAGAAGGAAATCGAAGAAAGAAGTACGTACGTTCACTATATCAAACTAAAAAAGATCTATTGGATTCTTCCATTGGAAATGAAATTTATGGTTTGCGTTGGTGCAAATTGAAGTCACTCTCGTTTCAAAATTGAAGATGATCAAAAATTCCTCATTGGTAACGAATGTTTATCCATTAAGCGAGCAACTATTATTTTGAAAACCCAATTTGACTATGAAAAACGGACTAAGAGGGTCAAGGGTCAGCTCCCCCCCAGCAAATCTTCATAATTCAATATCGTTACTGTATAAGTAGATCGTCTTGTGAAAGACGTTTTTTTTACTAGTCATGGGTAGAGCAAAAGAATGTGAACTGTACAAGTTAGCAATAGTATTCATTAAATGAAGTCGAAGTAAAGGACTCCGGTGTATAGAGAGGACCTCACCGTTTTAGAAAGAACCATAGAAACGATGGAACCCAGGATTTCCCTTTTATATTTTTATATATAGGCATTCAAATAAATTGAATTGATACTAAGTATCAAAAAACGAAAACGTAAAAAATATTCTATTAAAAGAAATTCAAATAAATAGAAATGACTCGGAATAAATAAATCGTGGGTGGGAAGGTTATAGTAGCAAAAGCCATTGGAATTCTTATTTTATACATGGGAAGAATGCGTGCGTGTTGTTATTACTAAACTAGTAAATTGGAAAAGAATAACTGAAAGAAAGGAAATCCATTAGTTATTCATTAAGGTTTCATTTATTCAATGACCAGAATTACACGAGGATATATAGCTCGTAGACGTCGAACAAAAATTCGTTTATTTGCATCAAGCTTTCGTGGAGCTCATTCGAGACTTACTCGAACTATTATACAACAGAAAATCAGAGCTTTGGTTTCGTCTTATCGAGATAGAGGTAAGCGAAAGAGGGATTTTCGTCGTTTGTGGATTACTCGGATAAATGCAGTAATTCGTACTCATTTTGTATCCTATAGGTATAGTCATTTCCTCCACAATCTGGACAAGAACCGGTTGCTTTTTAATCGTAAAATAGTTGCACAAATAGCTATATTAAATAGGAATTGTCTTTATATGATTTCTAATTCGATCAAAAATAAATAAATTATTCAATTTGAAGTAAAAATTGGAATTGTAAGTTCGACTATTGAAAATGCCATTTTATGGAGAATGAACTCCGAGAAAGTAGAATAAAAATGAGTATGATAACGATAAAGTCGCTCAAAATAAAATGAGCAACAAAATCCGTCCAATAAATATCCCAGACAAAAAGATTGCTTCTTCGCCGATTCTTGTTTTTTTTTTTTACGATAAAATAAATAAGTAGGAGAAATCCAATCTAATCTTGATTGGATTCTCGAATTATTCGAATAAAACTATCTCAGAGTTTGAATTTTTATTCAAATTGAAGAGGAAAGTAAGCCTACTTATTCCGGATTCTAAGACCATTAGCTCTGGTAGTCGATTCACTTCTTTCAAATTGTTTATCATTATTAAGAAAGGGTAATAAAGATAAAATCCGAGCTTGTTTTATAGCAATAGTAATTAATCGTTGTTGTTTTAAGGTCAATCTATTCACCCGTCTGGATAATATTTTTCCTTGTTCACTAATAAATCGACTAATTAAACTCATGTTTCTATAATCAATTCGATCCCCCGATTGGATCGGGGGCAAACGCCTACGAAAAGATCGTTTGGATTTCCGAAAGGGTCGCTTGAAATTTTCCATACTTTGTTTATTCCTTATCTCGAAAATACTATTTCAATCCGATCCAAAATAATTTTGAATAAAAAAAAACCAATCTTTTTTTTTTTTTTTATTTTGAGTTAATTAAATTCTGTTAACGAAACTAGAATAATGGGGTCTCTCGAATAGAAAATATGTCCTTTTTTTCTTCCTACTATAATATAAGAGTGATACACAAATAAAATGGAGTCGGTTTATTTCTTTATCTCCCCGTGAAGCGTATGTTTATAACAATAGGGACAGAATTTTCTCAATTCCAAGCGACTCGGCGTGTTGTGTCGATTCTTTTGAGTAATATATCTCGAAATCCCCCTTGATTCCTTATTAAGTCCGGTTCGAAGACAATTGCTACATTCCAAAATAATTGTTACTCGGGCATCTTTTCCCTTGGCCATGACCCTCCTTTTGTTTGAGTTTTTGATTCAACCAACTCTTCTTAGTTGCTAATCTTGAAGTGACTAGCCAAAAGAAAAAAAGAAATAAAAAAAAGGTTGCTAAGTTGAAATTATGAAAGATTTCTATCACAATAGAATATAATAGAGTAAGAAATATTAAATATAATTGAATATTTATTTTGCAAGTTTAAGTGGAAGAACGAATTGAAACTCTATTGAATTTAGCTATATTGAATTCGATTTGAAGTTATAGTATATAGTACACTATTTCACTTTCCTATCTTGTATTCTAGTTTTTTCGTGGCCCCCTTTCTGTGCTCACTCGATTTTTTCGAAATCGAATTGAACACTGAGCTCAAATTTAGCCGAGGTTGAATTCATTTTTTTTCTATCTTTCCTCCTTTCTTTATTTTGTCTCTAAGTATCTAATTGAATTTTGGATAATTCAAAAAAAAAAAGAGGGGAAGGGATTAGTCACAGATCTTTTGATTCTATCTCTAATCTTCTTCACCCCTTCCCATGTTACTAACTAAACTAGTATGTTTAAAAAAAAGGAAATGTCAACGCATCTGGGAATAAACGATTGATCTCTATCAACAGACCTGCCAAAGACCCGAACCAGAGAGTACTTAGGACCGGTGCCACGGAAAGATAGGTTTTTAGATCTCGCATTTTTAATCCTCCTTCTTTATTTTATGTTTTAATGTTTTATTAAAATATCTGATGGTAATACATATTATATTATATGGAAGTATTTGATATTTCTTTGTATTTTACATGGGATCCCTACGTTCCATGATTGATTTAAGACGATAAAAAAGATAAGATTCTCCCTTTCTTAAAATAAAAAAAAAAGTACCTTTCTTCCCCTCCCCCCAGTATGCCTTTTTTACGATCAGTTTTTTGATATTCCTATGTATATAAGCATCTTATTTTATAATAATAAAATCTATGTTCTATAATATGAATAATATTCATATTAATACGAGATTTTATCGTAGATATGAGTTAAAAGAACAAAAATAAATGTTAAGAAAAATTGTCTAGGTTCATATATTTATAGTTAATAGGAATGCAAAAAATGGAAAAACTACGATTTTTGAAAACAAGACGGGGATTCTCTACAATGACAATGTCGACCAATTGAAAGAAAGGGGTGTAGCGCAGCACGGTAGCGCGTTTGTTTTGGGTACAAAATGTCACAGGTTCAAATCCTGTCATCCCTACCCGTTACTTCTCTTATGAGAAGTAACAAGGAATAAATTTCACTCGATTCAAACCACACATCCATTTGTTTATGTTATTCTCGACGCTAGTCTAGGCATTCAACATAAGATTAGAGTGGGGGACAAAAAAAATCTTCTTCTTGGCTGTTAACTTAACTATTGTGATAAGAAGACTTTATTTTATAATTTATAATAAAGCGCTCTTAGTTCAGTTCGGTAGAACGTGGGTCTCCAAAACCCGATGTCGTAGGTTCAAATCCTACAGAGCGTGATTCTGGGCTTGATTAATCTTTGGATTCTATCCAAATTCAAATAATTGAGCAGAACTGTAATCTGAATTTGACCTCCTCTTTTCTTAAAAAACAAATTAACAGGAGGTCAAATTATCAAAAAAAAAAACTGTTAAT